AGAAAGGGCGGAAACCCCATCTTCGCAAACATGAATAGATATATCTTTATTTTACAATTTTTCACAAAAAAGATTTATGCGGAAGGATTTGTCTTTGATGAAAAGTTTTCTATTTTTAGAGTTCAATTTTTTAATAATTTTAATTCAATGTAGATACCTATCCAAAATAATATGAATGACTCACTATTAACTCGGTTTTTTGGCCATAATCATTATGTAGGAGAGGTGGCCGAGTGGTTCAAGGCGTAGCATTGGAACTGCTATGTAGACTTTTGTTTACCGAGGGTTCGAATCCCTCTCTTTCCGTACTCTTCACCTAATTCACCAATGTTACTGACTGCAATGCATCAAATAAGAATGTATACTCCAACAGTTAGACCTTTCTTTTCTTTGATATCGATTATGTATTCCTAATCCAAATCTTCTGTGGTACGAAAAATACTGGGCAAAATGGACAAGGAATGAAAATACCCTACCGATCTATGATACATGAATGAGATCAAAATCCCCAGATCAAACCCCTTACCTTACTTACCCCGGGTCCCTTTACTTAAGCCAAAATGGAGAGGTCAAAATTGTCCGAACCCTTGTTATTTTAGTTGGGGTTAAGTCTGACGAGAGTAATATTCTACAACTAGCAATTCATTTATTTTCAAACCGACCCATTTACTATCTATTATTTGATTGACGAATCCTTCATATTGGAATGGGTGAAGAGTCAAATGGTTTGGCAACTCCTCGCGGGGGGATGAATCAAGATAATTTTGAATCAGAGCCCTAGATTTTTGCTCATCCCTCACTGTAATAATATCTCGGGGTTTACAGCGATAACTTGGTATATCTACTATACGACCATTAACTAAAATATGTCTATGGTTAACTAATTGGCGGGCTTGAGGAATAGTCGAAGCCATACCCAATCGAAAAAGGATGTTATCCAAACGCATTTCAAGTAATTGTAGTAAAACCTGACCTGTTGATCCTTTGGCTTTTCCGGCGATACGAACGTATTTAAGTAATTGTTGTTCTGTAAGACCATAATGAAAGCGCAATTTTTGTTTTTCTTCTAAACGAATACGATATTGAGATTTTTTTCCGGGGCGCGATTGGTTTCTAAGATCGCTTCCGGCTCTAGGCTTTTTACTAGTTAGTCCCGGTAAAGCCCCCAGACGACGGATTTTTTTGAAACGAGGCCCTCTGTAACGTGACATAAAGACTCCTTATTTTTTATGAAATTTCATAAAACAAAATTAAAACTAAACTAAAATATGATAAATTAATCGAAATTTACTGAAGTATTGTATTACAAAGACTAATTAGAGGAATTGTATCAATATCCGGACCTTATTGTATATAAATAATTGTATTATATAAATAAAAAGAATTTCAAATAATAATAAAAAAAATTCAGGGTTCTTTTCTTGATTGATTTGTTCTACAGAGACCGAACTCCTCCAATCCCATTTTTATTCATAATTGGAAGTTCCTACGAGATGATAGGGTGACCCTTGGGAAAAGGGAAAGAAGTTTTTCGCTTTGATTTCACATTATCAATTATGTAAAAAATAAAAAATCAAACAAACGGAGAAAAGCCGGCTATCGGAATCGAACCGATGACCATCGCATTACAAATGCGATGCTCTAACCTCTGAGCTAAGCGGGCTCACATAACAGAAATTGTATACGTATACTAATTTAGTAAACTACTGAGATATTAACTGTTCATTCTTAGCTATTTCATAAGAAATATGATATATAGAAAAATAGAAATATCAAAAAAAAAATAAGGAAGAATAGAAAATAGAATTTTAGAATTTCCAAACATATTGGATATTTGAATATTATAGAACATACCTATTAATATAGCGATATTATTAAATATCGCGATATAAAATTTTGATCTATTTCTCAAATATATGTTTATCAATAATAAATATCTTAATTAGCTTAATTAGATGGTAAGATTTTTTGACTATTCTATGTTTACTATTTTTTATTACATAATTTTATTATATTTCATATATATTTTATATATAGATCATATATATTTTATATATAGAAATATATATATTTCATTTTAATTTAATTTGAAAATATATTTTCATATTTCATTTTAAATAAAATTGAGTAAAGTAATGTAATTAAGTTTAGAATCTTATTCTATTTCTATATTTATTGTATATTACAATCTTATAATATTATTATTTATTATATATAATTCGAAATAATTTCATATTTAATTAATAAATAATTTTATTTTGAATTCTCTTCTAATTCGAAATTAAAGGAATGGTTAGTTATAGCCATTTTATTAGTTTTAGTTATGGCTATTAATTTAATTTAATTTAAAATTAATAATACTCAAATCTTCCTTTTCGTTTTTTTGTTATGTTATAATGTTTTTTTTTTGTTATGGTATAGAAGGCCTGCCCTAAGAATAACATGAAAGATAAAAGCGCAATCCAGATCATAATGAAACACTCCTCTGGTTTCATTCGGA